GGTAATGAAATTATCCGTGAAGCTAGCAAATGGAGCCCTGAACTGGCCGCTGCTTGTGAAGTCTGGAAGGAGATCAAATTCGAGTTCGACCCAGTAGATAAGCTAGACCAGTAGATAAGCCAGATACATAGAAGAAATAAGCGCGCGTAATTCAGTAATTCCTGTTTGTTCTCCTAATTGCAATTAAACTCGGCCCAATCTTTTCCTAAAAAGAAGGATTGAGCCGAATAAAGAATAAATATCCTATACTAAAGTCTTTTACTTTTGACTATATTACTATTACTAGAATTACTAGAGTATTTGCATATATCTTTCATATGTACAGATACATATGTACGGATCTTACCTAATATGTATCAAGATCTAAATACAAGATAAGATCGAAGAGTAAATACCCAATACTTCTATTGTTTATTGTTAGATACATAATCTAATTCATTCTATGAATCTTTTGGAGTCTTGGATCATTTTATATCCCGTAGGTTCAGGTTCAGAACATAGATCAAACCGGGGAAGGGCTCCTTTTACCCATCCTGTATATTGTCTTTTTCGTTCCATGTTGCAATAGAAACGTATTATTTGATTATAGGATACATACGAGATTATACGAGAATGAATCCTTCATTTATAGGAAGAACAGAAACAACTATTTATCTTTTTATTGAAAATTTGTATATGACATGAGAGAAACCTGTCTTTATATTGAAAATGAAAAGATTCTATCATACTATATCATAATATATATATATATATATCGAAGTGAATATCCCCGATTCCCCAAAAATAAGAATCATTTCTTTCAATACTCACTCCTTGTTAGTTAACAATCCTAATGATTGGATCCATATGTTTAATGCTTAATTCTGATAGGAAATCAATAAAAAAAAATAGTAAAATGATTATTTATCGAATGACTATTCATCTATTGTATTTTCATCAAATAGGGGGTGGGAAGACTCTATGGAAAAATGGTGGTTCAATTCGATGTTGTTTAACGAAAAGCTAGAACATAAGTGTGGTCTAAGTAAATCAACGGATAGTTCTGATGCTATTGAACATAGCAGTGGAAGTGAAGAGCCCATTATAAATGATACGGGGAAAAACATTCCTAGTTGGAGTAATAGTGGCAGTTATACTTTCAATAATGTTGATTATTTATTTGATATCAGGAATATTTGGAGTTTTATCTCCGATGAAACTTTTTTAGTTAGGGATAGTAATGGTGACAGTTATTCTGTATATTTTGATATTGAAAATCAAATTTTTGAGGTTGACAATGATAGTTCTTTTCTGGGTGAACTAGAAAGTGTTTTTTCTAGTTATTTGAATAGTGGATCTAATAATAAGAATCATTACTATTATCATTACATGTATGATACTCAATCTAGTTGGACTAATCACATTAATAGTTGCATTGATAGTTATCTTCGTTTTGAAGTCAGTATTAATAGTTCTATTTCCGGTGGTACCGACCATTATAGTGACAGTTATATTTATAGTTTTATTTGTACTGAAAGTGTAAGTGGTAGTGAAAGCAGGAGTTCTAGTATAATTACTAGTAGTAATGGCAGTGATGTCAATATAAGAGGAAGATCTAGTGATTTCGATATAAATAAAAAATACAGACATTTATGGGTTCAATGCGAAAATTGTTATGGATTAAATTATAAAAAATTTTTTAGGTCAAAAATGCATATTTGTGAACAGTGTGGATATCATTTGAAAATGAGCAGTTCAGATAGAATCGAACTTTCGATTGATCCGGGCACTTGGGATCCTATGGATGAAGATATGGTCTCTATCGACCCCATTGAATTTCATTCAGAAGAAGAACCTTATAGAGATCGTATCGATTCTTATCAAAGAAAGACGGGTTTAACTGAAGCTGTTCAAACGGGCATAGGTCAACTAAACGGTATTCCAATAGCAATTGGGGTTATGGATTTTCAATTTATGGGGGGTAGTATGGGATCCGTAGTCGGCGAGAAAATCGCCCGTTTGATCGAGTATGCTACTAATCGATCTCTACCTGTCATTATCGTGTGTGCTTCTGGAGGAGCACGCATGCAAGAAGGAAGTTTGAGCTTGATGCAAATGGCTAAAATATCTTCTGTTTTATATAATTATCAATTAAATAAAAAGTTATTCTATGTATCAATCCTTACATCTCCTACAACTGGTGGAGTAACAGCCAGTTTTGGTATGCTGGGAGATGTTATTATTGCTGAACCAAACGCCTATATTGCATTTGCGGGTAAAAGGGTAATTGAACAAACATTGAATAAGACAGTACCCGAGGGTTCACAATCGGCTGAGTATTTATTCGATAAGGGCTTATTCGACCCAATCGTACCACGTAATCCTTTAAAAGGCGTTCTGAGTGAATTATTTCAACTACACGGTTTCTTTCCCTTGAATCCAAATTCAGGAAATTAAAGTATAGCACTAGATTCAATTATTTGTAGCGAACAAGTATTTAGTTCATACTAATCAAAAAAAAACTTAAGAAGAATGGTGTTTTCTTTGGTGACATAAGTTCTCTATTTATAGTATAGTATAGTATAGTAAGATAGTATAGTAAGAGTCAGAAGTTTCGGATAATTATTTTTTTATCTTATCTTTTACAGATCTATTTTTTATCTTACCTCTATTCATGATTAGTAATCAGGAAACCTTTATCAAGAGGATAAAAGAGTGATTTTCTCCTTCCGACGAATTAGGGAAGGGAAAGAGAAAAGAAAAAAAAAATTCTACGGCTTTCTTTTTCTTACGTATTAATTTAAGATGGACAATATTAACAATATTAATATAGATAATTAATATAGACAATAATCAAATATATTATTTAGAATTTCAATTCTATATATATTTATTCTATTCTAATATAAATATAAAACTAACATCGAAATTATAGAAGATATGAAATTTTAGAAGATATATAGAATAGAGACATATATAATGTGATTTCTATATCTACCAAGAACCCCCACTTTTACTATATAATCCCCATTTGTTTTGTTGGATCAAATTCGTTAAGGTCGCGAATTCATAATAAACTCTTTATCTTTAATAAAAAGCTCCTTATCCTGATTAGAAAGATAGAAAGAAGATAAGGATGGGAGAAGAATAATAATAATAAAATGCATTTTTTAAAATGAAAATGAAAGTGGACCATCATACATATTTATGTAGAAAGATGAATAGGTGCACTTAATTAAATTCTACATTCCTTGCACTTATAATAGATTTAATTAATATTACTTAGAATAGATATACTTATGATAAGATATCTTTATAATAGGTACAAATATTAAATTGAGGCACCCGTTCTATGACAGATCTCAACTTACCCTCTATTTTTGTGCCCTTAGTGGGCCTAGTATTTCCGGCAATTGCAATGGCTTCTTTATTTCTTCATGTCCAAAAAAATAAGATTGTATAGATCCGACGGGACCAAACCTCGTCAATTTATCTCAACATCAACAATCAACACGGTATATTAATGGGATCATAATACGGATATTTATTTAGTGTAATATGGTACGATATGTGGCTCTTTTCGAACACAAATGAAAGAACTAGAACTCTTTGTTATGCATACGGACACATGATATCTGCACAAATGCATGTATACGCGGGTATAGCTGGTTAAAAATAGATTGGCAATTAAATAGAAATAAATAGAAAGTCAACGTATCTAACCAATTACTCCTAATGGTTCTCATCAAAATAGTGCTAGTTGATGAGAGTTACTTCGGGATCAAGAGAAGTAAAGTCAAATTTATTTGTATTATTCTCTCAATTCCAATCGAATGTAAGCGGATCTAGTATAGTATGAACTGGCAATCAGAACATATATGGATAGAACTTATAACGGGGTCTCGAAAAACAAGTAATTTTTGTTGGGCCTGTATCCTTTTTTTAGGTTCACTAGGATTCTTAGTGGTTGGAACTTCCAGTTATCTTGGTAGGAATCTGATATCTGTATTTCCATCTCAGCAAATCATTTTTTTTCCACAAGGGATCGTGATGTCTTTCTATGGGATCGCAGGTCTATTCATTAGCTCCTATTTGTGGTGCACAATTTCGTGGAATGTAGGTAGTGGTTATGACCAATTTGATAGAAAAGAAGGAATAGTGTGTATTTTTCGTTGGGGATTTCCGGGAAAAAATCGTCGGATTTTCCTTCGTTTCCTTATGAGAGATATACAATCCATCAGAATGGAGATTAAAGAGGGTCTTTATCCTCGTCGTGTCCTTTATATGGAAATCAGAGGCCAGGGAGCTATTCCATTGACTTGTAATGATGATAATTTTACTCCACGAGAAATTGAACAAAAAGCTGCCGAATTGGCCTATTTCTTGCACGTACCAATTGAAGTATTTTGAAATGAACTGAAGAATGAATGTTTTCCCAGCACGAGAGAAGGAACTTGTTAATTCTTTTTTTAATACAGGTGAAACATTTCTAAATAATGAATTGATCCGGGGGGGGGGGGGTTCGTCTCGAAATCCGAATAATATTCGTTACTTCAAGTAGGTTTTCGAGTATTCATCGAACGGATCAAATTAAGATGAAATTCGTTCGAATTTACCCAATTTAGATATCTCCGGGAATCATATTTATATATATATTTTATCCGAAAAGGACCCTTATTCTATTTCTATATTCTTTCTAGATCCAAGGACTCAATTTTTACAAAAAAAAAATACGAATAGATTCATAGGTTCGATACCTTGTTATCGAATTCGTGCTTCTTCATAGAAATATCAGATAGAATCGACGAATGAAGTAAGTTCATTAACAATTCACAGATACAAAATGAAAAAAAAAAAGAAAACATTGACTTCCCTCCCATATTTTATATCTATAGTATTTTTGCCCTGGTGGGTCTCTCTCTCATTTAATAAAAGTCTGGAACCTGGGGTTACTAATTGGTGGAATACTCGGCAATCCGAAACTTTTTTGAACGATATTCAAGAGAAAAACGTTCTAGAAAGATTCATAGAATTAGAAGAACTATTCCTGTTGGACGAAATGATAGGGGAGTTTCCGGAAACACATATACAAAAGCTTCGTATGGGAATACACAAAGAAACGATACAATTGATCAAAACACACAATGAGTATCATCTACATATAATTTTGCATTTCTCGACAAATATAATCTGTTTCGCTATTCTAAGTGGTTATTTTATTCTGGGTAATGAAGAACTTATCATTTTGAATTCTTGGGTTCAGGAATTCCTCTATAACTTAAGTGACACAATAAAAGCTTTTTCCATTCTTTTAGTTACTGATTTATGGATTGGATTTCACTCGACCCATGGTTGGGAACTTATAATTGGTTCGGTCTACAACGATTTTGGATTAGCTCATAATGATCAAATTATATCTGGTCTTGTTTCCACTTTTCCAGTTATTCTAGATACAATTGTGAAATATTGGATCTTCCATTATTTAAATCGTGTATCTCCTTCACTTGTAGTCATTTATCATTCAATGAATGAATGAAGAACTCATTTGATCTACTGATATCAATCAAATCAGAATGTTTCTTCGTGTATAAAGAAAGTATTTTCAATCTTACTTATTCTTTATACGTCTACCTGTTCGAGCTATATTCGTACAATTATTCCAGTACAATGGCAAACTCGTGGATAGGGAACTATACTAGCTAGCTACCTTTCTAATTTATTGTAGAAATTCCGGGATCAATGATTGGACCATGCAAAATAGAAATAGTTTTTCTTGGGTAAAGGAACAGATGACTCGATCCATTTCTGTATCGATTATGATATATGTAATAACTCGGACATCCATTTCAAATGCATATCCCATTTTTGCGCAGCAGGGTTATGAAAATCCACGAGAAGCAACTGGACGAATTGTATGCGCCAATTGCCATTTAGCTAATAAGCCCGTGGATATTGAAGTTCCGCAAGCTGTGCTTCCTGATACTGTATTTGAAGCAGTTGTTCGAATCCCTTATGATATGCAACTGAAACAAGTTCTTGCTAATGGTAAAAAGGGGGCTTTGAATGTAGGGGCTGTTCTTATTTTACCCGAGGGATTCGAATTAGCCCCCCCTGATCGTATTTCTCCCGAGATGAAAGAAAAGACGGGAAATCTAGCTTTTCAGAGTTATCGTCCCAATAAAAGAAATATTCTTGTGATAGGTCCTGTTCCCGGTCAGAAATATAATGAAATTGTCTTTCCCATTCTCTCCCCAGACCCTGCTATGAAGAAAGACGTTCACTTCTTAAAATATCCCATATATGTAGGTGGGAATAGAGGAAGGGGTCAGATTTATCCTGATGGAAGCAAGAGTAACAATACAGTCTATAATGCTACATCAGCAGGAATAGTAAGCAGAATATTACGTAAAGAAAAGGGTGGATATGAAATAACCGTAGTTGATGCATCGGATGGACATCAAGTGGTTGATATTATACCTCCAGGACCAGAACTTCTTGTTTCAGAGGGTGAATCCATCAAGCTTGATCAACCATTAACAAGTAATCCTAATGTGGGGGGATTTGGTCAGGGAGATGCAGAAATAGTTCTTCAAGATCCATTACGCATCCAAGGCCTTTTGTTCTTCTTGGCATCTGTTATTTTAGCACAAATTTTTTTGGTTCTTAAAAAGAAACAGTTTGAAAAGGTTCAATTGTACGAAATGAATTTCTAGATCCAGAGATTCCTTAACATGGAGATGGTAAAAAGTGCCGAATTATCTTATTGCCGATCGATACAATTATGTATGATCAAAAAATTCTGTAAACCCATTTGCTTGTTTTGTTTATACTATTTTCGCAGGATGTCTGGAATTCATTACTTGTATCCATCCCATTCCTGGTAATAGACAATAGGAATAAAAATACAAAGGAAGAGAGTACAAGGAAAGGCCGGGATAAACAAAAGGAACAAAAAATACTTCTACTTCTAGTGAGGATTCCTAGTCTTCCTAATCTTCTATTCGGCACAAGAAAGGGCGGAAAAGCCTTTCTTGTGTCGTCTTGTATCGAAATAATAATGATTTTTTATCCCCTTCGTCTGTTCGTCAAAGATTACTATTCCTTTCCTTCTTTTTCGGGTCTACCGAAACCCCCTTTGTTTAGATTCATAAGAAGTAGTGGACAAACAAAAGGAATTAGGGGGGAATAATTCATTGAATAAATAGAACTTTTTCAATTATTCAATTAAATTAACTTTTAAACTTATAACTTTAGATTTTTTATATATATAGAGTAAGGCTCTATTAGTATATAAATGATTTGCAGGATGCCTTATATGTATAAATCCATATAATAATAATAATATGGATTTATACGGAAAATCAATTGATTATTTCTTCTTTTTTAGAAAGAATAAATATTTTGGAGGAAGGACAGAAACTATGAATCAATCAATAGATTCAAGTCTTCAAAAACATCATAAGAAAAAAAAAAAGAATAGAGCGGTTTGAAACATCAGAGCCAAGAATCTCTGTTTTGTCA